GAAAAACCATTATGTTATGAAATGATCCATGTTACGGAACCAAGACGCCCTATTATATTAATAATACGAATATAATAAAAAAGAGGGTTACTAATAAGAAGAAAGAGTTAAGGGCCTCCAACGCCTATAAATAGAAGCTTCTTTCAGTCTCTATTTGGCACAAAGGGCACTTAGTAGAAGTCGGAAAGAAAGTGAGTAGCCATGGATCCCAACCTTGAAAGACTGTCCCAAATTTCAAACGAAATAGCTCAAGTGGAGCAAGCAAAGCTCTACTGGGAGCGAAGGCTAGCGCTTTTCTGGGAGCATCTGCCTGCTCTCGATCCTGAGATGATAGCACAAGCAATGCAGGAAACCCGGGACCGCATTCGCGGTCTGGAGGCCCAGAAGAGCGACCTAGTCCAGCAGCAGCAAGCACTAATTGTGCAAGCTGCTATTGATCGTGCCAACCGCGGGGGAGACTAGAGGAGAGGAGTCCGTCGACTCTTTTTAGTTTTTATAATGTTTAAATAAGTGTCTGTAGACGCAAAGTAGTGTGTTTGTTTTCATGTATGGTGTTCTTTGTCTTTGTTTGGTGGAGATTTACGAATTCTTATGTTGTGTTTAGTTGTGTGGCTGGTCCATGTGTGTGTAAGCTTCCTATTGGATGTACTCTCATGTATAAAAACTTGCTTGTAGTGTGCTAGAATGAAGAATAATAAAAATCTGCTCTGTTTTAGTTCATTCTATTTCCCTGTTTTGTGCATAAAAATTGCTTTTATTCTTGTTAATTTCTCACATTATACAAGCTAAAACTACAGCCAACGGGGTGGAAGTTGTGTGTTTACAGTAACTCTCATCTAATAGCATAGCAGAAAGCTTCCATGCCTCGTAATCCTATCTTTAAAACTGCCGGTGTCGTTAAAGCGCAGTAACGAGAAGTTTTTAGATAACAAGATATCCGATACGTAAGATTTCAAGTAAGCACAATTAGCCGTAGAATAGAACTCTGATCGTAGAGCACTGAACGCTACTACGCTTGCTCGATTTGACTGTATATAAGATATAAGAGGTAAAGAAAGAAGAAGAAAGATAATGCTTTTTCTTCTTCTTTTCAGCCTTCATGCCACCATCCTTGACATCTTGATATTGAAAATAAATAACCAGCTTAAAATTATCAAGACTCAAACCAAATTCTTCTTCTACATGCTTGGCATCTTTTGGCCATTTTTTATTTTTATAGCATATTTTAGCTTTATCAGAGTCATAGCCAGTATCAGAATAAGCTTCTTCATCATCAGAACTTGAGCTGTCAGAGTTTACAGTATGATTTCCTGAAACAAGAACAGAACTAGTAACACCTAACTCTCCTTCTGTTTCTTGAATGATCTCATCATTCCTCACCTCTCTTTTATATTGACTTTCAATAGTCAATTTCTCAGCCTCACAAGGAACCTCTAGGTTCTGACTCTTATCTACCTCTCCTTCTGCCAGGTCAGGAGCCTGCCTCTCACTAGATATTTTCTCAATTTTGCTCTCAAGCTCACTAGAAAGGCTCAGTGCACTCATACTTACAGAAACAAGAGGTGGCTGAGAAGGGATTTTTGTGGTCACATGAAGAGGGGAATCCTCCTTAGAGGGGCTCTCCATGGTTATCCCATTAGTGTATGTATTATAAATAAACTCTGATGAAAGATTTTCAGCATTTGTATCTTCTTGTAGATCATCCTCTCCTGCTAGATTTTAAGTGGCTTCATAATCAGAGACTGAAGCATCAAATGGAATGGCAGCAAGAGGTTGAACATTAAGAACATCAGAGTTTAAGTTGTCTTCATTTGGACTTTGACCAAATGGTTCTTGTGCGACATGGACTACAAGAGCTGCTTCATCCCTTTGAGTTGAAGGTTCTTGTGTGCTCTGTCCAGCTTCTTCTTGGCGTGCACCTGAACTTTGAACAGGTGGTTCTTGTGTGGTTGGGTTGTCTTGAGCTGCTACCTTACTTTGAAAGGTAGGTTCTTGTGTGCTTAACCCATGTAGAGGATCATTAGCTATTAAGTCAGCTTCAGCTCTAGCTGCCTCTGTAGCTTGTTGATTGGCAGAGTTTAAAGCTTCTTCATTTGTTGAGTACCAATCAAATGAAAGTACTTTTGCAGTCTTCTTTTGCTGCTCTAGCAGAGCTTCATCATCACTAGACAAATGCACAGGCTCATCAACCTTCTCACTTCAAGGTTGCATTTCTGGAGCTTGTTGCACTGTCTCCTCAGCAAAAAGAACTTTCTTTAATTTCCTCTTTTTCCTGAAGATAAATTTATTGAAGATAGTGCTGATGCTGAGAAGTTCATGCAAACTGTGAAGTTTGGTAAGAAGCCTGTCAGTATATATTACAAAGATCCTAAATTGATGAAGCTTGATGATTATGCTTCTTTGAAGCTGTTTGCTAAAGAGAATCCAGGAGCTGACCTTGAGGAAGCAAGAAAAGCATTAGAAGAGTTTAGCAAGGCTAGAGCTCTAGAAAAAGCCAAGGATCAGACTTCTGCTGTGGATTCTAAGAAGAAGGAAGCTACAAAGAAAGAAGGGCTTCAATCGAGTCACGACACGAAAAGAATAGAAGCTTTCTCATGCGGGTTAGGAACTTAAAGAGAGGGAAGAAGCTCTTAGATTAGAAAGGGAAAGGACAGGAGTCTCACTCTTCACTTCTTGGCTGGGAGTTGATTCCCGGAGTGACGGAAGAATAAGAGTAGCGGTGGGAAGACTCCTGATGCTTTCAGGCGGGTTAACTTAACCCAAAGAAAGCCTAAAAGAATCCCTATATTCCAGCTTAACAAGGTTAGTGTAATATGCTCGACTAAGGGGAAAGAGGAAAGGAAAGAAGAGCTTTTTCTCTCATATTCACTTCTATAGAATAGGTAGTTCGCTTAGCCGCAGCTGAAGCCATAGATCTTGCCCGGGATGCTCCCAAGGTAGGACTCCTAATTGGAAAAAGAATGGCAAAGGACTGATTCAAGGCCTTTCCTTTCGCCACGAGCTATGTCCGCATCTAAAGTCTTGCTTACTTTCTCCTCTTAGAAGGAGGGTGAAGCTTATAGGTAGTCGCCTAAGCGCTAAGAAGCTTACATCATGCTACTTCAACTATATGCTTAACACATGCAATTCGATGCCCCTAGTCTTTAGCAAGCCGTGCATTCGCCAAAGAGCCTACTAGATAGCCCTGCTCTCTTTCTATCGACTGGGCAAATGAGAGTGCCCTTTCTCGTTCAAGTCAGTTCGAGGGGATTGGCTGTTCTCGAAGAAGTGTTGAGGAAGCCCAGTGGTATCGTATAATAAGAGAGAGGGTGCAAGAGGCGAGATCTTTGAGCATTGCTAGGCTACTCTTAATAAGTTATTTCGTCAGTCAGCAGTTCAGCCCCAGGGCAGGCAACTCACTAACTACAGCTTCTATCTCCGGAAGGTCCCATTAGACTGATCCTTAGTCCTTCTCCCCCGCAACCAAGCCTTAAGGCTTTCCTTATGAGATGGGATGCTTGCTCACTAATCGATTGCTTCTCTCGAGATGCGAAGAATAGCGTAAATAAAGACTATCTTGGTCCTTTCGAAGCAGATATTCGTACGCCATCGGGTTATTTGAAGATGGCATTGGTTTCGGCTTGACTGCTTTCCTTGGTTTCCTTTTTTGGTTAGAAGGGCTCAAAGCGCCTTAGGCTAGCAAGAGAAATGGATTTAGGAAAGAAGGATCCCACGTCCCATACGAAAGAAAGACCAGGCGATAAAGAATAAAGAAGGCTATGGGGAAAGACCCCAGACCTGGCTCGCTCCAGGCAGATTCAATTCTTTCTCCCCCAGACCCGGCATAAGAGAAGGGCTTTAGCGAAGAAAGAGATGTGGATGAAAGTGATCTAAAGTAAGTAGCCCTTACTTCTGATCCTAGTGGCTATGGCTCAGGAGCGGGATAACAAAAAGTAAAGATTCGGCTAGCTTTCTCACATAGTTCAGGTTGAATCCGCTACGCACCTTTGGTTCGGTGGTATCCTGTATATAAGAGCAAGGCAGATTAAAGGAAGGAATTAATAAAGCGTCAGTTAGTTGAAATGTCAGATCTTTCACTCACCTCACCTTATCCCATTGCGGTGCTTCGTGGAAGTTTTATTTGGCAGAATCTATCCCAACAGATCATAGAACTTACCATCTCCAGGATGACAGACCATAAGTTAAAAAAGGTCACGTACGGGCACTGATCAAAAGCACATACATTAATTAAGGGATTTCTCCTCAATCAAAGTAGTGTAACCTAGCTCAATTCGCCTCATTGATTCCTTCTACAAGCCTGAAATCTCGACTCCTCCTTTCTTTCTGAGCCCAGCTACATTTCTATTTGGTTATGCTATATGCTAGTACTTGTTGCAGGGGACAGGTAGCGCTGTTTGATGAGCCTGTGCAGTATTAGGTAGTTGGTAAGGAGGAATAGAGAAGGCTGTTTACCTACTGCCGAGAAGCACCATTAGGGTTTCATGGCATAGATTAAAGGACATCTAAGAAGGTATTCTCTTTATACTTTGCAATACTTGCTACTATACTGTATAGCTGTATAAGCATATACTTGCTACTAGACTATATCTCTTGCACAGCTCTTTCTATAAGACCTACGGTGCATAAGAAATATCTTATATAAGAAAGCAAGTGAGTATACGAACGATAGAAGCTTATCTACAGCTCTTTTTTGACTTACTTATAGCAGATAGCTTATACAAGAATTGCAACCACCTACGGCAACTAGAATTGCTTATATAAGACGATAGCTACGACAAGACTAGCTATATGCTTATCTAGCCATTCACTTATCCCGTTTGTTAGAAACAGGAAATGGGAAACTGCAGGTTCAAGCCCTGCTCCTGTTCTCGTAGTAAAGCAATCTTGCTTTATTTTACGGCTTCCTAGCTTTGCTTTCTTGCATGATTCTGAGAGCGAACGGGTTGAAGCCACGCAGCTAGCCCCGGCGAAGGCGGAGTGAGATTCTAACTTTGTTGGAAGAAACTCAGTTAGTAAGCGGAGAAGGACAGAATCCCCCGGCGACACTGGGCGTATATTATCGCTAGTAGTTCTCAGAATGCGGCAAGAACGCAAAAGCACAGCCTGGGAGGAAAAAAAAATAGTGTAGCGCAAGTTACGCTAGAAGATAGGTTTCAACTTGTTTTGGTTTAAAGGATATGAAAGCCTGACCCCAAGTGTTGGAAGAACAAAGGCAACTTGTCCCATAGAGTGTGTGGGCCTGGGATGGTAGGACAAAGCACAGTCGATGAAAGCTCGTGCCTGGAACAATAAGTCGGGCACTACGATAGCTCTTCTTCCATTGATATAAGTGCGCAGGAGCTGGATAGAAGTGAAGATAAGACTGATGATCATACGCAAGAACAAAGAGATAATGCCCATCTTTCAGAACCCTTTAAGCGCAACAAAGAGGTCGAGCATCTTGAGAAGAATCAAGATGATCCATAGATAAGCGGCAGAAAGATCTTATATTATAGACACCTACCTGCCCCCAGCTCATCTTTGTCCTGGTCATAAACCAATACCAAGTCTCCTTCAGAGAAAGTTCGAGGTATAAAAACCTTGTCATATTGTGTCTTAACACGTTTCTTATGTGCCTCGTTTATAGTAGCCGCATCTCTGCGGTGTTCATCCAGTTGTTTTAAATGAACGAGACGTTCCTCTTCAGGGGTGGTTTCAGGCAGGAGCTCTATTGCTAGTTTCAAGGAAGGTATTTCACATTCAATGGGTAAGATGGCCTCCACTCCGTGAACCAATTGGAAAGGAGTAAAGCCTGTAGCCGTTTTGACCAAGGTTCGATAGGCCCATAATGCCGGAAACAACATTAGATGCCAGTTGGTTTTCTTTTTGTTAACAGTCCTCTGTTTTGAGAACCTTGTTTACCGCTTCAACTTGCCCATTAGACTGAGGGTAGTATGGAGACGACTGCTCTTGTCGAAATCCAAGTTTGGCAGATAGTTCCTTCATCATGGTCTTTTCAAAATGAGAGCCATGATCCGTGACGATTTGTTTTGGCACTCCGAACCTAGCTATGACCTGATTGAATATGAACAACGCTGCTGTCTCGCCATCATTCTTGAACGTAGGCATGGCTTGCTTTTCCCCAGCGGTGTTGGTTCAAATCCAGCTCGTGACAAAGCGCATATAGATGCATGATATTTATATACATTGGTTCTTAGCCTCCTGGGGGTTGCTCTCTCGTCTCAGAGGGTCTCAGGACGCATTAAGCTCAGTTCATGCTGTGCTTGCTCATAGGTATAGGTAAGAGGCGGGTTTCCCGGCAGCAGCAGCCGATTGAAACAAGAAAAAATCAGTATTGATCCGACCATAGAGCAAAAAAGAGTACATGGATCCAAGCCAAAGATAGACAGGGAAGGTACGGTCTCTTTGACATCAAAGAGAGAAACTACCAGACGAACAATTGAAGGGATCATGATAAAAGAAATTTCCTTGCTCAGCTCATAAAGCCAGCCCCAAAAGCTTGGGGTTCTGACTTTTTAAACAGTGCACACGCGGTAACGGTAACACGAAATAGGGGGAACTGTTTATTAAGCCGCAAACACATAGGATAGATTACCATATGAAATTTAGAGTTCATAAAAAGAAGGAAGCGAGGATGAAGGGGTAGGTAGAGAGTGCTAGATGGTCTTACTAGTTGTTCCAATGCCCCACTCATAATCATAACAGGCATGTGCGATCGCTCTCTTCTTTAAGGAGATCCGTCTATAGGACCCCATGCTCTATTCTAGCTTCTAGTGGACAAACTGCTACTCAACCTGGATTGCTGACTGGATCCTGTCTCTACAAGAGAAGATAGAATTATCTCTTTGGCCGAATGGGTCGGGATTACCATCTTAGAATAAAGATGTCGAGAGAGCAAACCGAAGGTCTCATAGCAGTCGGGCTTAGCTGATCAGGAGCGAGGGGGTGCCGAGATCTCTCTGTGAAGATAGACTGCTGTTTATTGCGTGTCAAGTGCGAGATTGGCATCGAGGAATTGCGTATGAAAGGTTGTCTATCTGAGACTATCTATTTTGAGGAGGTTATGAGAGACTTTTGTCTTCTTTTGAGATGTCCAAGAGAAAAGGAACGAGGGGAAAAATAGACGAGGAATCTCTTTAGGGCAGATAGCTCACAGCGCTCATTCTATAGATATTTGAAAAGCTAACTCATGTTTCCACTCCATTTTCATTACGAAGATGTATCACGTCAGGATCTGCTGTTCAAACCGAATCATGCCAACGTTATGGAAGTTCCTGGATCGTGTAAAATAAGAGTAGTACCAAAGGCGGCACCTTCTGATTTCATAATAAAAAATGGAAAATTGGCTATGGAGATTCCGCGCGGTCAAAAATTAATACAGAAAAAAAGGGCTTCGACAGGAAAGTCGTTTCGATCCAATCCATTCTTGGGGTCAAATAAGGGGTCTGTCAGTGACCTAGCACGACAAAGCGCTCTCCGAGGGCATGGAATGTCTCATTTTTTGTTCAGAATCTCCACAGTAATGTCTCTGTTAGATTCTCCGGTCGAAATACGGGAAAACTCCATTCAATTCTCGACGGAAACGGAGTTTTGCGAATTATCCCCGGAACTGGGAGAGCATTTCGAGATCTTCGAACATATTCGAGGGTTCAACGTGACTATTGTCACTTCGGCCAACACACAAGATGAGACTTTACCACTGTGGAGCGGCTTATTGCAAAAAGAGGAAGGGGAAAGTAAGTAAGATGTCGGAGAAGCGAAATATACGAGATCACAAACGGAGATTGCTCGCGGCTAAATATGAATTGAGACGAAAGCTTTATAAAGCCTTTTGTAAAGATCCCGATCTTTCTAGTGAGATGCGGGACAAACATCGTTATAAGTTGTCCAAGTTGCCAAGAAATAGTTCCTTTGCACGAGTAAGAAACCGATGTATTTTCACGGGCCGCCCTCGTTCCGTATATGAGTTCTTCCGAATTTCTCGTATCGTTTTTCGCGGATTAGCATCTCGAGGTGCTTTGATGGGCATAAAGAAAGCGTCTTGGTAGCCCAAACAAACCTATTTTTTCCTCTATCTCTTTGGGGCAGATAGCTCACAGCGCTCATTCTATAGATATTTGAAAAGCTAACTCATGTTTCCACGTTTTCTTTTTAGCTTACTTGGTGTTTACGCATCTCTTTTTCTTACACCTTGTCTAGTACGTGCAGGACTACTAAATCCACCTTTTTTAATTACAATAGCTTTTGGTATTTTAGTCTTAATCGGTATTTTTCGTCGGATTCATTTGAAAATGAAGTACGACTTCCTAAAGATTGCAATCTATTTATCTCTTCTATTTGGTATTTTCATGTATGGAAGTCTCATTAGATGCTATTTTATTTCTCATTTAGGTTTTTATTTCGAATATCTTTTACCTTGTTTCATTTTATCTGTTTCCGATTCCAGCTTATCTACCAGCAACGACGACACCTCTAGTTCAACAACGCACATAGTTTCATCGGATTCGCCGCATTCGCTTATTCTTCCCGAAAACTCCCAGCCGGGGGGGAACTTCTTGTCGTTTTTTGGGAGCCAAGACCCGGACGGGGAAACCCAGTTGTATTCCCGGATTCGGTTACTCGAAGACCAATTAACTGAAGGGCTACCCCCCCAGCTAAAGCCGGGTGAATACGAAAACTTGGTTAGAGACAACCTCAACCAAGCGAGAACCTTCCTCCATTATCAAAGCGCGCTTTCGCATGAGATATTCGACATTACTATGCTAGAATTAAAATGGAATTTGCAAGAGAATCTTTTCAATCTCTTGATGGCGGAGCCCAATGAACGCCTCCTCGCCATTTTGAAGGAATCCCCATTTCAAGAAAGGGCCATACGTTCCGAAGCTTTATACTTTATTGAAGAGAGGCTCAACTTGTTAAATATCGGGGATCCCCATCCTCATGCCTATACGGAGAAGGTAATCTTACAAACCACGTTGGAGCAATGGCTCAATAATCTGAGCCAATTTAATGGAAACGCAGTTGTATATACCGAATTTCTGGCACATTTTCGCGGCAGCGTATAGAAATTTAAAGATAATGGTTTTGGAGAGCTGCTGTTGGTATTGGAAACGTTTTCAGCGGCTTTGCTTTTTTATGTATATGCCGGAATTCAATGTAGCCTAGGTAGCCTAGGCGAGGCCCCTAGCGATAGGGGGAAAGAAGAGTGGGTATGTGGGCTTCTTTCACTTTACTTTTTAGCTAGATTTAGGTAGGATAAATATTTTAGGTGTTGAATCAGATAAAGATATCTCCATTGGTTTACTTCCAATGGGCTCAAAAGTGGCAATTTATGTCAGTGAGGGATGGAATAACATATTAATAAAAAAAGACCCCAAACCTAAAGAGGGAATCCTTTGTTGAATGCATTACATGCTTATTAGCAGTTCCTCGATCGCAAGCCGGGACGTAAGCTTTCTAAGAGAAAGAGGCTCCCGGTCAAGCCATATTCTTCACTCGGATCTTATTACTTCTGAATTGCCCCAAAATAGGAGGGTTCGCACTGGGAGTACAGTTTGACATCGGCTGGCATTCTTTTAAACCAATAACCTTTCCTTCTTTACTTACAAGAGGTCTTATATAATAAGATAGTTAGTGTCGTCAACCAGTAAAATAAGCAAAGCAAGCCAGTTCGGTAGCTGCCCAAGGGGCAAAGATATTTTTAGGAAGCTTTTTTAATTCTCTGAAGTAGTGGGTGGCGGGGCAGATGCAGCTCTTTCCAGCTGGCTACTGGCTTGCTTAGGCTAGGACAATCGTTCGTAACGTGTCGCGTCTAATCGACAAAGGACATAGCCCTTTTCCTTTGACCTTTTTTTAGCAGGTCCATTCGATAGTTACCGATGCAAGCAGGCCAGCTAGCCACGAAGTAGGGAAATCGGGAAGCAAAGCAGCACCGAAAAAAAGGCAACCATCCCCAGCCAGAGACGGTTAACCGAGCCTAGGCTGGAATTACAGAACGTAT